GAACTCAACGGGACTCCCTTCTTTGTTTGTATGATTCGAGGGGAAAGGGCCCGTTGGGTTCTTAAGAATCATAGTCTTTTTTTTCGTCTAAAAAACAAAGTGGACTTCTTTTCTACCGTTTCAAAAAACTCCATTCTATTTTTTCTGATGATACTTTTGAAAAATAAACTTCATTGATTGATTCAGAACACCTGTTCCTTGATCTTGATAGTATCAATGAGTATTTTCCAAGTTAGAAGAAAGGGGGAATCACTCAATTTCCTGGATTATATATATATATTTCTGTAGATTTGATATCGTACAAATACTTTCGATACTCTATTTACCTATTTATTTTAATATCTCAGAAAAATGGAAATTTTTTATAAGTTCATTGAATAAGTTCTATTTAATCAATAAAATGAGATTCCCCCCCTTTTTTTTGTTTGTCCACTACTTTATTGTACGTAAGAAAATTCTACGTAATAAATCGAAAAAAAAAAGTTCTGATACATCTGGAAAAGCGAAACCAAGACTAGGAGTTTTAGACGAACAGGATCAAAAATCATTACTCCTTCGACACAAGAAAGGGGTGTAGAAAATTCCTTTTCTTGTGTCGAAGACTAGAAGGACGAATAATGCCTCCTAGTCTTATTTGTTCCCCGCAACTCTAGTTTGTTTTATTACCCGCTTACTTATGCCTTACTTATGCTAATATCTATCCCAATTTTATTCTATTTGAAATAGAATAAAATTGATACATTTTATGACATTGAAATCTGGCAATAGTAATATAGTCGTACTAATTCAATTTGGTTCAATTTGGCTAAAAAAACAAAGAAAGAGATGGTAAAGTCATAAAGTCAAATAAAATAGTCCTCTTCAAACAAAAATCTACCTATTATGACTAGTAATACGGTACAAGGGATTCCCCAAAGCTCATAGAAAAAAAGCAAGTAAATAAAAGGTTTTTCAGAATTTCATTTTTTTGTTTTTTTATCATACATAATTGACAACAACAATTTGGTTCTTTTTACGAACCTGATGTCGATAAATCCACGAGTCTAGAAATTCATTTCGGCCAATTGAACTTTCTCGAACTGTTTCTTTTTAAGAACCAAAAAGATTTGTGCCAAAATAACAGATGCCAAGAAGAACAAAAGACCTTGGACACGTAATGGATCTTGAAGTACTATTTCTGCATCTCCCTGACCAAATCCACCCACATTAGGATTACTTGTTAATGGTTGATCAAATTTGATGGATTCACCCTCTGAAACAAGGAGTTCTGGTCCTGGAGGGATAATATCAACCACTTGACGTCCATCCGATGGATCTGTTATGGTTATTTCATATCCCCCTTTTTCTTTTCGTATGATTTTACTTACTATACCCGCTCCTGTAGCATTATAAACTGTATTGTTACTCTTGCTTCCGTCAGGATAAATCTGACCCCTTCCCCTATTGCCACCTACGTATATAGGATATTTTAAGAAGTGAACATCTTTCTTAGTAGCGGGGTCGGGGGAAAGAATAGGAAAGGCAATTTCACTATATTTCTGACCAGGGACAGGCCCTATCACAAGAATATTTTTTTGATTAGGGCGATAGCTCTGAAAAGACAAATTGCCTATCTTTTCTTTCATCTCGGGAGAAATACGATCGGAAGGAGCTAATTCAAACCCCTCTGGTAAAATAAGAACAGCCCCTACATTCAAACCCCCCTTCTTACCATTAGCAAGAACTTGTTTCACTTGCTTATCATAAGGAATTCGAACAACTGCTTCAAATACAGTATCAGGAAGTACCGCTTGTGGAACCTCAATATCCACAGGCTTATTAGCTAAATGGCAATTGGCACATACAATACGCCCAGTCGCTTCTCGTGGATTTTCATAACCCTGCTGCGCAAAAATGGGATATGCACTTGAAATGGATGTCCGAGTTATGATATATATCATAAGCGATACGGAAATAGATCGAGTAATCTGTTCCTTTATCCAAGAAAAATTATTTCTAGTTTGCATGGTCTAATCATTGATCCGAAAATTTCTACAATAAATTGGGTAGGTCGCTAGTATAGTTCCCTATCCACGATTCTGCTATTTATTGGAATCATTTTACTGGAATACTATAGTATGAAAAGTATGAAAATCCCCCGGATAGAAAGTTTTTAATGCTTATGTAGAACTACAAAGAAAGAAACATTCTAATTGGATTAAATTAATATTGGTGGATCATTTATCAATCATTCATTGAATGATAAATAACTACAAGTGACGGAGATACACGATTTAAATAACGGAAAATCCAATATTTAAAAATAGTATCGAGGATAACTGGAAAGGTGGAAACAAGACCAGATATAATTTGATCATTATGAACAAATCCAAAATCTTTGTAGACAGAACCAATCATTAGTTCCCAACCGTGGGGTGAATGAAATCCGATACATAAATCGGTTAATAAAAGAATCGAAAAAGCTTTTACTGTATCACTTAAGTTATATAGGAATTCCTGAGCCCAAGAGTTAAGAATAACAAGTTCTTCATTACCTAAAATTGAATAACCGCTTAGAATACCAAAACAGATTATATTTGTCGAGAAGTGCAAAATCGTATGGATACGATCCTCGTTGTGTATCTTGATTAATTGGATCGTTTCTTTGTGAATTGCTATAGAAAGCTTTTGTAGATCTGTCTCCGAGTATTCCTTAATTATTTCGTCCAAGAAGAGGATTTCCTCTAATTCTATGAACTTTTCTAGAATACTTTTTTCTTGAATATCATTCAAAAAAATTGCGGATTGACCAGTATTTGACCAATTTGTAACCCAAGATTCCATGCTTTTAGTAAATGAGAGAGAAATCCACCAGGGCAAAAATATTATAGATGCAAGATACAAAAGAGGAGTGAATGTTTTCTTTTTTGCCATTTTTCACCTGTGAATTTTGAATTAACCCACTGACTCTATGTGATCGAATATTTCTTTCAAACATGAGTTCTAGACAAGGTATCAAACCTATGAATCTATTTTAGTTGTAATTTTGTTTGAATCTAGAAACAATACAGAAATAGACTATGACTCCACTTCGAATTTGAATCAAGAAATAATCCAAAATATTGTTTCCAGATATCTCAATTCATCAAATTCCGACCAAGTGTCTCTTTTCGATGAATGACCGAAAGAAGTACTTTAAGAAATGAATATTATTGAGATTTTGAGACGAAAGAACTCCTATTTCGAAAAAATTCCAATGATTCCCCATAGCCAAGAATAGAATAATTGAGAGAAAGATATTGTCATGATCAAACAAATAAGCGGCAAAACAAGACAGAAATGGGCCAGTTATCATTATTAAGAAACCCCATTATTGGTTAGTAAGGAACACAAACGAAAGGATAAAAAAAGGTCGATTGACAAAAAGGAACTAATTTACAAGATATGATTTATCCGCATCTAAAGTATCACTTCCAACAAATATGAAACTTAACAAAAAAAGAGTTTTGTTTTATGGTTGTTCCATATACGTCGGCTTTGGCTCGACTGAACGTTCTGACGAAACTTCAGTTAAGTTATGTTATAGAAAAAGCAGGATTCTTGTATTTTTTCCCTCCTGCTGAGAAAGCATTCGTTCTTCAGCCCAGTTCCTTTTAAAAGACTTCAATTGGTACGCGCAAGAAATAGGCCAATTCCGCGGCTTTTTGTTCAATTTCTCGTGGAGTCAAATTCTCATCAGTGCGAGTCAACGGAATAGCCCCCCGGCCTCTGATGTCCATATAAAGGACACGACGAGCATAAATACCCTCTTTAACTTCTATTCTAACGGATTGAATATCTTTTATGCGGAATCGGAGGAATATGCGACGGTTTTTTCCAGGAAATCCCCAACGAAAAATACATACTATTCCTTTCTTTCTATCGAATCGATCATAACCACTACCTACATTCCAGGAAATTGTGCACCACAAATAGGAACTAATAAAAAGACCCGCGATCCCGTAGAAAGACATCACGATCCCTTGTGGAAAAAAAATGATTTCCTGAGACGGAACAAAAGGTAGCAAATTTCTACCAAGATAACTGGAAATTCCAACCAATAAGAATCCTAATGAACCTAAAAAAACGATAAGGGCCCAGCAAAAATTACTTAGTTTTCGAGACCCCGTTATAAGTTCTATCCATATATGTTCTGATCGCCAATTCATACTTGATCCGATTGCATTTTATTGGAATTGAGAAAATACCCCAAATGGTTTTTACTTTTTTTCTTTCCGAAGGAATTCTCATCAACTAGCACTAGTTTGATGTGAACTAGCACTAGTTTGATGTGAACCTTTAGGAGTAATTCATCAAATTGGTTAGATCTAAAATAATAACATACTCTTCATATAATCCCAATATACATATTGATATACATATAGATCGACCAACTTTACATTTTAGGCATCTGACGATCCTGATCTATTTGAAACTAGCTAGAATTCATTTACCCATAGATCATTTTCTCCAGGCATAAGAGCTTTTTCCTTTCTGTTCGGCGGAAATCACATGTTATACCACATTTCCCGAACTAAATATCTGTGTTATGCTACAAGTGTAAGTTTCAAAAAAAAAACGGATAAGATTGGATTGGGTCTCCTTAGATCTAAACAATCTTGTTTTTTTGAACATGAAGAAATAAAGAAGCCATTGCAATTGCCGGAAATACTAGGCCTACTAAAGGCACAAAAATAGAGGGAAAGTTGAAAGTTGTCATAAAATGGGTACCTCGATTTACTATTTGTACCTGTTATTAGTATTAGTTTTTTAAAATATCATTTTTTATATTTATACTAATTATAATTAAGAATTGTAATTATTATGAATTCGTAGTTATTATTAATTAATTCAATTTGAAAATTCTTAGTAGAGATATAAGTATCTATATATCTAAGTGAGTATATAGAATAAGTCCAAGGAATGTAGAACTAAATAAATGGACTTATTCATCTAAGCTAACTACTTGTTTGCTACAAATA